GGTTATCAAATGATTGAACAACCGGGATCAATTTACTTACGATACTTAGTTGACATTCATAAAAAGTATCTAATGAATTATGAGTTCAATAGATCCTGTTTAGCAGAAAGACGGATATTCCTTGCTCATTATCAGACAATCACTTATTCACAAACCTCGTGTGGGGCTAATAGTTTTAATTTCCCATCTCACGGAAAACCCTTTTCGCTCCGCTTAGCCCTATCCCCTTCTAGGGGTATTTTAGTGATAGGTTCTATAGGAACTGGACGATCCTATTTGGTCAAATACCTAGCGACAAACTCCTATGTTCCTTTCATTACGGTATTTCCAAACAAGTTCCTGTATGATAAGTCTAAAGGTTATCCTATTGACGATATCGATTTTGATGATAGTGACAATATCGATATTGATGATAGTGACGATATTGATGATGACCTTGATATGGAGCTGCTAACTATGACGAATGTGCTAACTATTATGGATATGACGCCAAAAATAGACCGATTTGATATCACCCTTCAATTCGAATTAGCAAAAGCAATGTCTCCTTGCATAATATGGATTCCAAACATTCATGATCTGTATGTGAATGAGTCAAATTACTTATCCCTCGGTCTATTAGAGAACTATCTCTCCAGGGATTGTGAAAGATGTTCCACTAGAAATATTCTTGTTATTGCTTCGACTCATATTCCCCAAAAAGTGGATCCCGCTCTAATAGCTCCGAATAAATTAAATACATGTATTAAGATACGAAGGCTTCTTATTCCACAACAACGAAAGCACTTTTTCATTCTTTCCTATACTAGAGGATTTCACTTGGAAAAGAAAATGTTCCATACTAACGGATTCGGGTCCATAACCATGGGTTTCAATGCACGAGATCTTGTAGCACTTATCAATGAGGTCCTATCAATTAGTATTACACAGAAGAAATCAATTATAGAAACTAATACAATTAGATCAGCTCTTCATAGACAAACTTGGGATTTGCGATCCCAGGTAAGATCGGTTCAGGATCATGAGATCCTTTTCTATCAGATAGGAAGGACTGTTGCACAAAATGTACTTCTAAGTAATTGCCCCATAGATCCTATATCTATCTATATGAAGAAGAAATCATGTAAGGAAGGGGATTCTTATTTGTACAAATGGTACTTCGAACTTGGAACGAGCATGAAGAAATTAACGATACTTCTTTATCTTTTGAGTTGTTCTGCCGGATCGGTCGCTCAAGATCTTTGGTCTTCATCTGGACCCAATGAAAAAAATTGGATCACTTCTTATGGCTTCGTTGAGAATGATTCTGATCTAGTTCATGGCCTATTAGAAGTAGAAGGCGCTTTGGCGGGATCCTCACGGACAGAAAAAGATTGCAGCCAGTTTGATAATAATCGAGTGACACTACTTCTTCGGTCCGAACCAAGGAATCAGTTAGATATGATGCAAAATGGATCTTGTTCTATCTACGAATCGGAGTTTGAAGAAGGGGAAGGAGCCTTCGACTCACAACAGATGGAGGAGGATTTATTCAATCACATAGTTTGGGCTCCTCGAATATGGCGCCCTTATGGCAATATATTTGATTGTATCGAAAGGCCCACTGAATTGGGATTTCCTTATTGGGCCGGGTCATTTCGGGGCAAGCGGATCATTTATCATAAAGAGGATGAGCTTCAAGAGAATGATTCAGAGTTCTTGCAGAGTGGAACCATGCAGTACCAGACACGAGATAGATTTTCCAAAGAACAAGGCTTTTTTCGAATAAGCCAATTCATTTGGGATCCTGCGGATCCATTCTTTTTCCTATTCAAAGATCAGCCCTTTGTCTCTGTGTTTTCCCGTCGAGAATTCTTTGCAGATGAAGAGATGTTAAAGGGGCTTATTACTTCCCAAACAAATCCTCCTACATCTATGTATAAACGCTGGTTCATCAAGAATACGCAAGAAAAGCACTTCGAATTGTTGATTCATCGCCACAGATGGCTTAGAACCAATAGTTCATTATCTAATGGATCTTTCCATTCTAATACTCTATCTGAGAGTTATCAGTATTTATCAAATCTGTTCCTATCTAACGGAACGTTATTGGATCAAATGACAAAGACATTGTTGAGAAAGAGATGGCTTTTCCCAGATGAAATGAAACATTTGATTCATGTAACAGGAGAAAGATTTCCCATTCCTTAGCCATAAAATAAAGATATGTGGCCATGAAAAAGGGATTAAGTGGAACAGAATTGGCCAGGTGGTAGAGTCGTGGAAATACTTGTTTATTCCATATTTTGGATCTTAGCTCCATGGAACAATATGTTACTGCAGAAAGATGGAAGAATTGAAATCTTAGATCAAAACACTATGTATGGATGATATGAACTGCCTAAACAAGAATTCTTGAACGGCGAAAGAGCCTATTTACTCATTACATCAAACAATTTCCATTAATGAAACCATGTCAATCCATCGGAAAATCAAAAATACGCATGTCCGATGAAATAGT